AAATAAAACTGCTATTTATTTGCTGAATAGACAGATCGAGTGAAAAAATCATAACTATACTTAACAATAAAACACTTGGAAAAGCCCACATACGACGAAGTTTTTTTGTTGTCACCGGAAAAAGGAGAAGTCCTGTTCCTATTAACATAGGGACTGGTAATGTAAGGAAAGGTATGATCCATGAATATTGATATATATGTTCCATAACAAAAACTTTTTTAATTACTAATTAATTATTTCGTGTTTCTGATTTATCAGCTCTTATATATTTTTATTTTAAATCAGTCAATAAAGAAAATAAATGAAAAAGAAAAAATACAAAGTATATAAAAATGAAATCCAATTTTATATTTCTATTTTTAATTATTTATTTAATTATTATCAATTAAAAAAAAAAAGAAGCTTTCGGATAAAGTAAAGACAATTTTAAGTACGTAGCAGAACTAGAAATTTTGTTGTTATATGATAGAATATCTAATGATGTTTCGAAATCCTAACTCAAACTCTTTTCACAATAAAAAACTAAGCAATAAAATATTTCGATAAATCTATTGAATGTAATAAATATTTAAATTGGAATTCATAAAATTTGATTTGTTTTTATTCTTAAATAAAAATTTCGTCATGAATTTGAATATTTCGTAAAAAGTAAAGTATTGCCTCAAAGCTCGACGATTAAATAAAAATTGATTATTATAATTTCAAGCAAACCGCTATGGTGAAATTGGTAGACACGCTGCTCTTAGGAAGCAGTGCTAGAGCATCTCGGTTCGAGTCCGAGTAGCGGTATTAGATCCTGTAATTTTCAAAAGGATACAATATATCCTATAATGACTTTATTTCCTAATTTCAATTATATATACGAAAAGAGGAACCCCCATAACTTTTTTATTTTATTTTTTACTTTATGATAGTTTCGGCTTTAGAGCATATATTAACTCATATATCTTTTTCAGTCGTGTCAATTGTAATTACAATTCATTTGATAATCTTATTGGTCGATGAATTCGTAGAACTCTATGATTCGTCAGAAAAGGGCATGATAACTACTGTTTTCTGTATAACAGGATTATTAGTTACTCGTTGGTTTTTTGGTGGACATTTACCATTAAGTGATTTATATGAATCATTAATCTTTCTTTCATGGGCATTTTCTGCTATTCATATAGTTCCGTATTTTAAAAAATATAAAAATTATTTAAGCGCAATAACCGCGCCAAGTACTCTTTTTACTCAAGGGTTTGCCACTTCAGGTCTTTTAAAAGGCATGCATCAATCAGAAATGTTAGTGCCCGCTCTTCAATCCCAGTGGTTAATGATGCACGTAAGTATGATGATATTGGGCTATGCAGCTCTTTTGTGTGGATCATTATTATCAGTAGCATTTCTAGTCATCAGATTTCACAAAATCATAAGAATTTTTGATAAAAGCAATAATTTATTAACCGATTCATTTTACTTTAATGAGATACAATATATAACGAACCGAAAAAATGTTTTAAGAAATATTTCCGTTCTTTCGTCTAAGAATTATTATAGGTTTCAATTGATTCAACAATTAGATGACTGGAGTTATCGGATTATAAGTATAGGATTTATTTTTTTAACTATAGGTATTCTTTCGGGAGCAGTCTGGGCTAATGAAGCATGGGGATCATATTGGAATTGGGACCCAAAGGAAACTTGGGCGTTTATTACATGGACCATATTCGCGATTTTTTTTCATACTCGAACAAATAAAAATTTTGAGGGTTTAAATTCGGCAATTGTCGCTTCTAGCGGTTTTCTTATAATTTGGATATGCTATTTTGGAGTTAATTTATTAGGAATAGGATTACATAGTTATGGTTCATTTACATTAACAATTACCACTTGAAGAAAGAGTCTCACGACTGCAACTCTCTAGGACAGCAAAATAAAGAGACAAAAAGCTTCAAGTAAGCTGTTGAGAACTTTTTGAATTACCATACTAGTTGATTCAAAAAGTTCTCAGAAATGTCAAAAATTTTTGCTTAGAATTCATTTTTTGTTAATTAAAATTCAAGATTTAAGAGAGTAAAAAAGAAGTTTTTTCATTGTGTAACCTAAGAATTTTGAATTTTTGAAAATCAAAAATCATAGGATTTTTTTTTTTTTAGAAAAACTATCTATAAAAATAATTAGATAGAATAGCTTCGACTCTGTCAATTGATAATGAGAAAACGAAATCCGGATAAATACCAATACTTATTACAGGCAGAAGGATAGAGATTGAAACAAATAATTCCCGAGGTCCAGAATCAAAAAAATAAGAGTTTGGAGCATTAAACAGTTTGTATCCATAGAACATCTGTCGTAACATAGATAATAAATAAATAGGAGTTAATATCATTCCAACTGCCATTACGATAGTAATTAACATTTTTGTCGTTAAAAGGTATTTTTGGCCACTAATTAGTCCAAAAAAGACTATCAATTCCGCAAAAAAACCACTCATGCCCGGTAATGCAAGGGAAGCTAGTGATAAAATACTGAAGGTCGTGAATAGTTTTGGCATTAAGGGAGCCATTCCGCCCATTTCGTCAAGATAAAGACGACGTATTCTATCATAACCAGTTCCTGCCAAGAAAAAGAGTGCAGCACCAATAAATCCATGGGATAGAATTTGTAAAATAGCTCCATTGAGTCCCATATCACTTATAGAGCAAATTCCTATAATTATGAAACCCATATGAGATACAGAAGAATAGGCTATTCTTTTTTTTAAATTTCGTTGACCGGGAGATGTTGAAGCTGCATAGATTATTTGCATTACGCCTATTATTATCAACCAGGAGGAGAAGATAGAATGAGCATGAGGTAATAATTCCATATTGATTCGAATCAATCCATACGCCCCCATTTTTAATAGGATTCCGGCTAGAAGCATACAAGTACTGTAATGTGCTTCCCCATGAGTGTCTGGTAACCATGTATGTAAGGGTATAATCGGTGATTTGACAGCAAAAGCAATAAGAAATCCAATATAGAAAAATATTTCTAGTCCCACAGGATATGATTGATTGGCTGATGTTTCAAAATTAAATGTTGGTTCATTAGAACCATATAAAGCGATACCTAAAGTTCCCATTAATAAAAAAACCGAACCGCCTGCAGTATACAAAATAAACTTTGTAGCGGAATACAGACGTTTCTTTCCCCCCCACATGGAAAGAAGTAGATAGACGGGAAGTAATTCTAACTCCCACATGATAAAAAAAAGTAAAAGATCTTGAGATGAAAATAATCCTATTTGAGCACTATACATTGCCAACATCAGAAAATTGAATAATTTTGAATCCCGAGTAATCGGCCAAGCCGCTAAAGTCGCTAAAGTGGTGATAAATCCTGTCAGTAAAATAGGTCCTAAAGAAAATCCATCTATTCCCAATCTCCAGTACAAATCAAAAAACGGGATCCATTTATAATCTTCTGCTAATTGTATTAATGGGTCCTCAAATTGAAAATAATAAGAGAACGCATAAGTTATTAAAAGGAGTTCTACTATACATATATATAAAGTATACCACCTAATTACCTTATTTCCTCTATGAGGGAAAAAGAAAATTAAGAAACCCGCCACTATAGGTAAAACTACAAATATTGTTAACCAAGGAAAAGAATTCGTGGTAAAGACAAGATACGCTTAGACTGGAAAAACCCGTGCTATAAAATATTTTTTCGAGTACGGGTTTTTGTCGGTAAACAAAAAAGCAAATGTATTCAAGTGGGTTTTTCTGGAAACTATCAATAAGCTAGACCCATGCTTCGAGTTGTTTCATGCCATAAATAAACTCGAACACTCAAGAAATCTGTTGGACAAGCGGATTCACATCTTTTACAACCGACACAATCCTCCGTTCTTGGAGCGGAAGCAATTTGCTTGGATTTACACCCATCCCAAGGTATCATTTCTAATACATCCGTGGGACAGGCTCGGACACATTGAGTACACCCTATACATGTATCATAAATTTTTACTGAATGTGACATTGGATTAAAAATTTTTTTAACGTCATAAAATTTCAATCTAGTAAATTTCTAAATGAATCAGCATATATTTATAAACTAGATGAATCAATGATTTACCAGAAATTTTCTCAATTCTGGATCAACTTCTGAGATAGAGCCAAAATTTTTTAATTTCTTACGTTTTCACAAACATGATCAGACAACTTAGATATCATACATACCAGCTCAAATTAATAAATATGAAAATTATATTCTATAACAATTAATACTACTTATTCAACAAATTCGATTGATTGATACAGGTGGATTTTCTATTACGATAAATTGACGAAACAATAGCCGGTCCAATAGCTGCTTCAGCGGCTGCGATAGCTATAACAAAAATTGAAAAAATATTTCCTTTTAGTTGGCGACTATCAAAAAAATCAGAAAATGTTACGAAATTTATATTAACAGCATTCAGTATAAGTTCAAGACACATAAGGGCTCTAACCATATTTCGACTCGTGATTAATCCATAGATACCGATAGAAAATAAAAAGGCACTCAAAATAAGTACATGCTCGAGCATCATTGACCAACTCCTTATCAATTTTTCAATTTCGATTTATTTCAATATGAACAACAATTCCACCTGAGATTGACTCGAATTAAGAATATCATAAGTACTGAACAAATAAATATATGGATAATAGATCAAATAAAAGAATTTATACATTTATACATAAATAATCTTTATAAATAATCTTTAAATAAAATTGAAGGAAAAGAGATGTGATAACATAGAAAACAGTTTTAATTTTGATTTCGATTATTAATTCGAAAAATTTCTTACTGACGAGCCACAGCAATCGCACCTATCAAAGCAACTAAAAGAATTATTGAAATGAATTCAAATGGAAGAAAAAAATCTGTTGCTAAATGAATTCCAATTTGTTGACCATTACTTATCAAATCTTGTTCTATAATCTGATTTTTTGTTGTAGTCCAAATAATTCCGTACCATGACGTATCGGGAATAATAGTAATTAGTGAAACAAAAATACTTGTACAAATTAAGGAAGTAACCCCATTTCCAACAGTCCAAAGATTCAAATCTTTGTAATATTCTGAACCATTCATGAACATTACGGCAAATATAATTAAAACATTTATAGCTCCCACATAAATAAGGAGCTGTGCAGCAGCTACAAAATGAGAGTTTGATAAAATATAAACTAAAGATATACAAACAAGAACGAATCCTAATGAAAAGGCAGAATAAATTGGGTTGGTAAATAATACTACCCCTAAACCTCCTAATATAAGACCTAATCCCAGAAAGACTAAAAGAAAATCATGTATTAGTCCAGGTGAATCCATTGCACGTAAAATAAGAAATAAAAAAATTGAATTGTTTTTTCATGACCTTATTGACTATTGACTTGACCAGGAAAAACTTTTTTATATTTTAGATTTTGATTATTTATTATTATTATAATTATTATTATAGGCTTCTTAATTTTAAATTCGAGGGGGTCTATTACTTACTATATTTACAACTATTGAACTAATTTCATTCTTTCTTGAATTTCTTGAAAAAGAAAAGGTATTCAAATTTTATTCTCGAAAGAATTTTGGATAGAATTATAGATATCTTAATAGATTGTCAATCCAAATTAAATTTCGATGCAATTTTCTCATCAATCAAATCAATAGTTGGAATTTCGAATTTTTGTAGTCATTGACTAAGAAAATGAAAGAAAACCCCTTCCATACTTTTAGATCAAAACGGAACTTTCCTTTTTTTAGTTTAATAATTGTATTTTTAAATCAATCAAAGTGGTTTATCCATTTTTTTTTTAGTTGAATTTAAAATTGTTCGAATCGTATAATCGTCAACTACTGATATTGGTAAACGACCCAAAGCAATTTGATTATAATTCAATTCATGACGATCATAAGTAGAAAGCTCATATTCTTCCGTCATTGATAAACAATTTGTTGGACAATACTCAACACAGTTGCCGCAAAATATACAGATTCCGAAATCAATACTGTAATTAAGCAACCGTTTCTTTCGAATGTCAGTTTCCAATTTCCAATCAACAACAGGCAGATCTATAGGGCATACACGAACACATACTTCACAAGCAATGCATTTATCAAATTCGAAATGTATTCGACCGCGGAAACGCTCCGATGTGATTAATTTTTCATAAGGATATTGAATAGTTACAGGTAAACGATTTGCATGGGATAAGGTAATCATGAAACTTTGACCAATGTACCTTGTGGCTCGTATGGTTTGTTGCCCATAATTCATGAACCCAGTTACCATGGGAAACATAGCGTAAATTTTTATGAATAATTTGATTTTTTTTTCTCTTGTTTGAGTTGAAGACAAATCATAATATTCTTTTCTTATAGTTTTCTTTATTATTATTAATTAATATTTAATATTAGAATTTATTTTTTTATTTTTTTTTATAGTGAAAGGAGTTGGAAAGAGATTGTTAATAATAGATTACCGAGGGAAATTGGTAAAAGAAATTTCCATCCAAGATTTAAAAGTTGGTCCATTCGTAGTCTAGGTAAAGTCCATCTTGTTGTGATAGGAATGAACAAGAACAAATAAGTTTTAACCAATGTAATAAAGATACCAATTGTTGGTCCAACGACTCCGCTTATGTTATTTATTTCAAAAAACTCATGAACAAATATATACGGAATACAGATATTCCAACCGCCCAAGTAAAGAACTGTTACAAATAATGAAGAAACTAATAAGTTTAAATAGGAAGCAATATAAAATAAACCAAATTTAATACCCGAATATTCCGTTTGATAACCTGCTACTAATTCTTCTTCTGCTTCTGGCAAATCAAAAGGTAATCTTTCACATTCTGCTAGAGAAGAAATAAAAAAAATAAAAAATCCTATCGGTTGACGCCACAAATTCCAACCCCAAAAACCAGATTTTGCTTGTGCCTCAACTATATCAACTGTACTTGAACTGTTAGATAATCATAGTCGGTGATAACATCACTGTTCTCATCGCTATTCCAGAACCGTACATGAGATTCTTACCTCATACGGCTCCTCGAAGTCCAAAAATAAATTTAAGGAACAGATCAATTGTATTATTTATTTTGATATATTTGTAGAATAGAGCGGATCAAAATAAGATAAAATCTATCGACGTTCCAAAATTCGAGCAATGAAATTCTATCTGTTAGAATACTAAAAATACAAAATTACTTCGGAATTGATCTTATCCTTTACCTTTAATAATTTCAATTTTTCTTTCTTGAGTAATAACTTTAATCCTTCAATAAAATACTCTTTGTAAAATTACTTGTTAAAATACCAAATAGATATTTCAACCTATCATTTTCTATTACGAGACCCGAATTATGACATGAATGCTATCTCTATGAATATCCATATAGGAGAAAAGAATAAAAAAAATGGATTTTTCTTTTTTTTTCTATTGTAATTATTGTAATTCGATTCTTTTTTTTTCGTTCTTATTCTTCTTTCTGAAAAAACGAAATGACAAGGGGGTTAAAAAAAAGGAAAGGATTATTTCGTTCCGGATAGTCAGTTCTTTAATTGTTGGATAGGAGCATACTCTGAATTGGAATCATGGGGGGCACTGCCTGATCATTTCTACGAATTTAAAGCCCCGATTAATATACTTTTTGTCGAAATAGTTTTTTCGATAATTTTAAAAATCTCTATTACTAATCCTTTATGTATCTTCGTGTTCCTAACCATCCACTCATTTCATTTTTGCTCAATCACTTGTTAGTATTAGGGTAATACCTATGGAGAATACCTATAAATAAAATAATAGTGAAAACTCCATAAAGTTGATTTTTTGAGCCCGCTTCAAGTTAGGATGACTAATCAACCAATTTCGGGGCAAATGGTCTTCTTTTTTTATGTTTATTTCTTTTTTCCTTTTTATTCTTGTACCTAGGAAATGAGTCTCAATTTTTTTACTGCAAATTTCGAAGTTGTTTTTTTTTTTCACTCATATAACTATCCAATTTAGTTCATGAACCAAATTGATGAATAAAAAATGAAGATATCTATTCAATTCATTTAACTTTCTTCCTAAAAATAATAGCGAGAAATTTCTGTTTCAACGAGTCGCACGTAGAGATATGGCTAAGATACAAATAGTTAAAGGTATTTCATAACTAATCGATTGAGCAGCAGCTCGTAGACCACCTAAAAAGGAATATTTATTATTTGATCCATATCCTGACATAAGAAGTCCAACGGGAGCAATACTTGAAATGGCAATCCATAAAAAAACACCACTATTTAGATCGGTTAAAACAAAGTGATAGCCAAAAGGAATTAATGAATAGCTTAAGAGAGTTGATATAACTGCTATAGATGGTCCAATACTGAATAAATGAGTATCCCCCCTAGATGGAAAAAGATTCTCTTTGAAAAGTAGTTTTGTCCCATCCGCTAGAGCTTGAAGAACTCCTAAAGGACCTCCATATTCGGGTCCAATGCGTTGTTGTATCCCTGCGGATATTTCTCTTTCTAACCATACAATTACTAGTATGCTTAGTGTGATTCCCAATACAAGAGTCAAAATAGGAACAAACTCCCATATAATTCCATAAACTTCGTTTAAGGATTCTAAGCTAGCAAAAGAATGGATAGCTTGTACTTCTGTTGTATCAATTATCATTTCAACGATCAACTTCTCCCATAATGATATCTATACTACCTAGTATTGTCATAATATCAGCCAATTTCATTCTTTTAACTAATTCAGGAAGAATTTGCAAATTGATAAAACCTGGTGGTCGAATTTTCCATCTCCAAGGAAACCCGCTCTGATCCCCTATCAGAAAAATTCCCAATTCTCCTTTTGGGGCTTCCACTCTGACATAAAGTTCTTGTTTCGGTAATTCAAAAGTAGGAGAAGTTTTTTTACTAATGAATCGATATTCAAAATCGTTCCATTCCGGATCCTTTTCTCTATCAAAGCGTCGGGTTTCTAAATTCTCATAGGGCCCCCCTGGAATTCCTTCAAGAGCCTGTTGAATAATTTTTATAGATTCCAGCATTTCACCAATTCGGACTAAATAACGAGCTAATGAATCTCCTTCTTTTTGCCACTGGACTTCCCAATCAAATTCGTCGTAAGACTCATAATGATCAACTTGACGAAGATCCCATTGTACTCCGGAAGCTCGTAACATTGGTCCCGATAACCCCCAATTTATTGCTTCCTCCGCACCAACAATACCTACTCCTTCAACTCGTTCTAAAAAAATAGGATTTCGTGTAATAAGTTTTTGATATTCAACAACTCCTGTTAAAAAATAATCGCAAAAATCCAAACATTTATCTATCCAACCATGAGGTAGATCAGCCCCTACCCCCCCGATACGAAAATAATTATGCATCATTCTCATACCAGTGGCAGCTTCAAATAAATCATATATTAACTCTCTCTCTCTAAAAATATAGAAGAAAGGAGTCTGTGTACCAATATCTGCCATAAAAGGCCCAAGCCATAACAAATGAGAAGCTATACGACTTAATTCCAACATAATTACTCTAATATAGCCAGCCCTTTTTGGCACTTGAATATTTCCTAACAGTTCTGGACCGTTTACTGTTATTGCTTCTGTGAACATAGTAGCCAAATAATCCCATCGTGTTACATAGGGCAAATACTGTATAATTGTTCGATTTTCTGCAATTTTTTCCATTCCTCTGTGTAAATAACCTAATATTGGTTCACAATCAATAACATCCTCACCGTCTAGAGTAATGATGAGTCGAAGAACACCGTGCATCGATGGGTGGTGGGGACCCATATTCACTATCATAAGGTCTTTTCGTTTAGCTGGTATATTCATAGGAGTTTCCTCGATCTATTCCACGAGTTACTGAAAACAAAAAGAAGTTCATCTCAAGATCGAATAAATCAAATAATTCAACAAAACTCTTCAAATTAAGAAATTAATGAGTTTTTAACTTCCTTTTAACTTCCGAATATCCAACCGACTAATTAATTCTTTATAACGTACTTTATTTTTTTTTTTTTTCTAAATACGACAACAGTCGTTGGCGTTTTCCTAAAATTTTCCGCAAACCTCTCTGAGATAAATAGTCTTTTCTATGCAATTCCAAATGTGAAGTAAGTCTTCGTATCTTATTTGTAAAACTTACTATTTGAAATTCAGCGGATCCCTTGTTTTCGTCTTTTTCTTTTTGTGAAATAACTGAAATGAATGAATTTTTTACCATAAAACAAGGACTCCCCCCTTTTTTTAGTTTTAAGTTTAAGATCTTTTTTATTGATCAGTAATAATAATAAATTAATAAATGTATTCTATTAATAAATAATGTCAGTTCATCTTAATTTTGTATACACAAAAATCTTTACTTTGTTAGTTTACTTTGTTAGTAATTCAAAATTCTATTTGACAGAATTTTGAATTAATCAATCAAAAATTTTAAGGGTTGTCTATTTCGTCGCTTACAAAGAAGAAAAAAATTATAACTAAAAAAAAGTAAAAAAAAAATTCCATTGATTCATTTCATTTCTAGATCTAATTGATAGATGATTGAATTCTATGTACCCGAATGGAATATGGAGGATAAAAAAATAAGGCGGCTATCTTCTTCGTTTCATATACTATACCAAATAAGCTATGATATATATAATATATATGAAAAATTCGCCCTTATTAAAATTTCAACCGCGGATACGCGGATATATATATATTCTTACCATACTGAACCGACTGCCATTATTAGTATCGAACCAATAGCGATTCATACAAGCTAAATCCTCTAATCGAAAATTGGGCCAAAGAAAAAATTTCGATTTAATTAATTTATTTTTTTCTCTCCAAAAACGTTTGGTTTTCTCCAAAACGGGACTCCCTTTTTTTATGTTATTACCATTGAAAATTTCTGTATTTATATGAATATCGTTTTTATTTTTAAAATTGAAAGAAATTCGAATTCTTAATTCTCTACGACATTTAGGGGATAAAATATTTTCAGGAACAAGTAAATCATAATCATTTTTTTCTCTATTTCCAATTATCTTGGAATGTCTTTGATCGTTAAAAGTCTTTTTATTTTTATCAACATAGAATTTTTCTCTATATTTTTTATTAATTTGTTCTTTGTTCTTATGAACTAATAAGATACCCACCATTTGATACAAAAGAAATTGTCCATCAGTTTTTATCGACAGACGAACAGGTTCGATAATCAATATTCTCTTTTTCATCAATTCTGTAAGAGTTACATCTTTCTGAACCATCAGAATATTCAGATTTAGTTCTTTCCTTTGAATAGCCGATATAATAATTTCTCGTGGATTTGTCAGTCTAAGTAGGAAACAATATGTTTTGATATTATCAATTATTTTTTGATTTAAAGAAACATTCCATCTTAATTGAAAACATAAATACTCTTTTAGGAAGAAATCAAGCTCTACTTCTGTATGACTTTTGTTTTGCTTTTTATTTCTATGTTTTGTCATATCTAATCCCATATAATCATCGTCAATATCTTTTTCTTCATTATTTCTATTCTCTAATTCAATAATTTTGTTTTTATTCGATGATATAGATATAAGAAGGTCGCCTTTTTTATTCCCGTTGATTTTCTTATTGTTACTAATATTTTGATTTCTATGAAAATTTAAAAGAAGAAATTGAATCGGTATTGTCCATGGTTTTTTCTTATATGTGTTGTAAAGTATCACAAATTTTCGAAAGAACCAAATTTCAAAATTCAATATGAGACTATTTTGTATTTCTTTATTCATTCCCATCCAATCAAAAAAAAGGGAGGTTTGCTTAGATGCATTAATTTCTTGATCTTGGTAAATTGGAACAAAAGAATTTTTTTTCTTATCAATTTTAGAAATTATTTGATATTTATTAGTTGGAGTTTTAGTGTTTTTTTTATCTTTGCTTCCGGTATCGATCCAGGACTCAATATCGACCCTCTTTCTAAGACAAAAATGGATAAGTCGCCAATCAAAATATTTTCGGTTTGGACTTTTCTCGATATCAATAATATCATTTTCCGCTAGATAATTAGTCATAGGAATACCTTCTAAGATGTCAAATAATTTGCTTTTATTTGTGTTGGAATTATAAAGAATCGTTTCTTTATTAGTTGGTGATTCATAAATGGAAAAGTCCGTCTTTTTTTCATAATTAATATATTTATATGATAAAAGACTATATTTAGCGTGTTTTTTTTTTTTAAAATTATTCTTTTGCTGTTGATTTGAAAATAAGTTTACCTCAAATTTATTGTCATAATGAATTAATTGGTCTTGTTCATCTAAATTCCATTTGCTTAATTTTTTATTTTCAGCCATATGGTGTTGATAGATTATATTTCGCCATTTTTCTGGCATTAATCTAGACCATCTAAGATGAGATAAATCATATTTATATTGATAATGACTTCTTAACCAGTTTTTCCGTTGATTCATTAAAGAAAAAGAATTTATCAAATTTTTTTCTTTTAATTTCGAATTAAATAATCCTTGGTCTATAAAATAATCTTTTATTTCATTCTTAAGAAAAAGGTTATGGTATTCAAAGATTGATCTTAATTTATATAAGTTAAGAATTTTTCTTTGTGATAGTTTGTAAAATACATAGGCTTGTGATAAGAAAGATATATCACAAAAAATTTTTGAATTCTTATTAATAACAGCGATATCTCTTGACTTTTTTATAATCGAAATAAAGTGAAATTTTTTTTGATTTGTTTTATCGATTTTTTTTTTTTTTGATTCATTATTGGAAATGTATTTAGTAATAATCTTTTTTATTGATTCAAGAAAAAGCTGTGCATTGAGCCTTGGAATATTAATGATACTTAAAAAGATATCTATGTATATATTTTCAATCAAAATTTTTATAAAAAAGTAAAATTTACGTGATAATCGAGCATTTTTTTTTTTTAATATGTATGAAATTTTGTTTGATGAGTTGAATTTTTTAACATTAGAACTTCTTTTTATTTTTTTAAGACTAATAGTTTTTTCTGAAGTTCGATTTTTTTTGTTCTTTTCTTTTGTAAATTTTTCTATTTGATTTAGAATTATCTTTCTTCTAGCCGAAAGATCTTTCATTTTTTTTTCTATCAGTGAATAATTTGTACACGGTATAGGTTGAATTCGAGTGGACAATTTCGAAACCATATGATGGTTGTTATTGATTATCGAATCTTTTTTTTTTTTATTTTCATTTAATTCATCTACTTCTATAAATTCCGATAAAAAATTTTGATTTATTTTTGATTTTGAAAGTTTCTTTATTGTTTTTGGTCGAAAAAAAATGTTTTTGATGAACCAGTAGTTTTTTTCTTTTGATGAATTTTGAAATAATTTTGTTCTTTCTTCTAAAATTGGTATAACTTGAAAACCATTTTTTGTTCTCTTTCTAATTTTTTTTTCAAGTTTTTTAAAGATGGGTTTAAAAATTGAAAGCCGTTTTTGGGGAGAACCAAAAGGAAATTCCGTTTCCATTCCCCAAACTGTTAAAAAACAAAAATCCTTTTCTTGTACTTTCTTTTTTTTTTTTTTTTTAGAAGTATAAGGGAATTTTAACTTAGATCTGTGCCAAGGTTTTAAACGAAAAGGAAATAGGATCTTTATTTGAATCCCACTTGTTAACCAATTTTTCGGAAATTGTTTTTCTGAGATCTGAACTCCATTATAGGTACATTTAACATGCATCTCTCTACCCCAATTCTTTAAATCGTCGGACCATTCGGGAGTTTGAAAAAATAATATACGAATGATATTTTTAGTTATTATTAATGAGGGTAATATAATATATTTTCTAAGAATCGATTGAGTTACTAAAGTACAACCTCTTATTGCTTGAGCAAAAAAAATTGTATCCCAGGTTTCAGCGATTTTTATTCGTGCTTTAGCCTCTCTTTTGTTGTCTTTTATTTTTTTTTCTTTTCTTTTGTACTCTTCTTTTTTCTTATTTTCTTTTGTTTTTTTCTTTATATAAGTAGAATCAAAAATTTTAAATTCTGTGTTTTTATACATACAATTTATAAACATTGTTTTCATCAGTTCAAAAATATCAAAAGACAAAAAAAGAGCTTTTTTTATTCTATCCAAAAAAATCGGAGAATGCACATTTGCTTGAAACAGTTCAAAAATAGGTATTTTACGTCTTTGTGCTCGCATGGATCCTTTTATTATGTCTCGACGAAAGTCCGGTTGTTGTGAATAACGTATCAAAGTTACTTCATCTATGTATATTGGGTCAGAATTCCTTGTATCTTTGGTATTATTGTAAGTATCATTTTTTTGTTGATTATTATTTAAAATCATTATATTATCACCAAAAATCATTATAAGTTTGGCTTTTCGTGAACGAATTTCATGATCTTCCGCCAGGTTTTCTTCATCATCCTTGCCCTCTTCTTGTTCCAACTCGTTAATTAATTTGTATGACCATCGAGGAACTTGTTTACGTATTTCTTTTAGTCCAGTCGAATTTTTTCTACTTGTTTTATTCGCTATAACTGTATTAAATAACAATTTGAAAAATTTTCTTTGATTTTCGAAATCCATTTTTTCTTGGTTGTGGTTTTGGAAAAAGGAGAGTCCCTTTTCTTCATAAGTAGTAATAAGAAGAATAAGATTAATTTTATTTATCCAAAACCTTTTGCTAAAATTTGTTCGGAAAATTTTATTTAACATTGAGAATGAGAAAAAAAACTGCATTTTTCCGCGGTAGGGTCCGCTCAATAAGGGATCATATGTTTGGGGTAAGTACTCTTTTTTTGTTTTATCATTACACAATCTAGTCCTTTTTTCCAGTGTTTTCGTAGCAAGATATCCTTTATCAAGAGCTTGGACTCTATTTCTAAATTCATTACTTAGATTTTTTTTTTTTTTTTCATTCTTGGAATTCCAACGATTATACAATTCATCAGAGGATAATTTTTGTGTTATGAACAGAGAGATCTTTCCTTGTA